AATGACGAGCCTGACTAAAGGATTATCGTGATAGGATAAAACATGTAGAGCAACCTCTACCATCATTACATCAGACGGAATTGAACCGTCACCACCAAGCATCAAAAGCTGACGTGCACAATACACCAAGATGTAAAAAAACAAAACCCCCCGTAGAAAAGTAAGCTAAACAAGCTAATGGGTTCATACCCCATAAATAGAGTAAACAACTCTCTTCTCTAATGCCCAATAATCCAACCAAAATCCTCTTATTAACCACCCTAGTAAGAGGTGTATTAGTGTCTGTATCCTCCAATTCATGACTAGGCGCATGAATAGGACTGGAAATCAACCTAATATCATTTATCCCATTGATATCCAACATCAAAAACATGTACAACACAGAAGCTTCATTAAAGTACTTTATCGTACAAGTATTAGCTTCAACAACACTGCTATTCATAGTAGTGATGAAAACATTAACAGAAGACTTATTCACCCTAGAAGGAACCGCATACACACCAATAATCATCTGTACCCCCCTCCTGCTAAAAAGTGGAGCCGCACCTCTCCACTGATGATTCCCAGGAGTAATGGAAGGACTAAGATGAGAAAATTGCGCATTACTAATAACAGTACAAAAAGCTTCCCCACTAATATTAATGTCCTACCTGATTGAAATTAACATTTTCACATTCAGAATCATCCTAATATCAACAATTGTAGGAGCGATTGGAGGACTCAACCAAACCTCAATGCGAAAAATCTTAACCTATTCATCTATTAACCACACCGGATGGATACTAATTGCATTGGCTCTAAGAGAAAACCTATGAACAGTATACTTCGCAGTCTACTCAACACTGGCAGTAACAGTCGTATCAGCCATTAAACTATCAGGAATCTCATTCATCAACCAAACCATAATAACAAACAAAGAAGCAACCCTGATAAAGTTCATAATATTCACATCACTACTCTCCTTAGGGGGACTACCACCATTCCTAGGGTTCCTACCAAAATGAGTCATTATCCAAGCAATAATTACAAACAGACTGGCCCCCATAGCAACAATCGTAGTAGTAACATCATTGATAACTCTATACTACTACCTAAAAATCTCCTACTCGAGATTTATAATCCTAAACACTGAGCCAAAATGAAATCTAAAGACCGCCAAAAGCAAGAAAGCAAGAAATATCAAAGCCCTAACACTGTCATCAATTTCCATGACAGGATTAGCAGCATGCACCATCATCGCCAACATTTACTAACTAGGACAAAGAAGGCCTTAAGTTAAGCAAACTAATAACCTTCAAAGCTATAAATAAAGGGCTCCCTTTAGGCCTTGATAAGAATTAACTTACCCCCACAGAATTGCATTCTGTAATCACAAGATGAATACAAGGCCAACAAAACAATAGTGGAAAAGTAACGTAAACACTTCTGAATAGATTTACAGCCTATCGCCTACTTATTAATCTCAGCCACTCCACTAATCTTAACTCGATGACTCTTCTCAACCAATCACAAAGACATTGGAACACTATACTTCGTATTCGGAGCCTGATCAGGAATGGTTGGAACATCCCTAAGAATACTAATCCGAACAGAACTTGGACAACCAGGATCCCTAATCGGGGATGACCAGATCTACAATGTCATCGTCACAGCCCATGCCTTCGTCATGATTTTCTTCATGGTAATACCAATCATAATTGGAGGTTTCGGAAACTGATTGGTACCACTAATACTAGGAGCACCGGACATAGCATTTCCACGAATAAATAACATAAGATTCTGGCTCCTCCCACCATCACTAACCCTTCTCCTAACCAGCAGTACCGTAGAAAGTGGTGCGGGGACAGGATGAACAGTATACCCTCCCCTTGCAAGAGGAATTGCACATGCCGGAGCATCAGTAGATTTAGCCATCTTCTCCCTACACTTAGCAGGAGTATCCTCCATCCTAGGCGCAGTAAACTTCATCTCAACAACCATCAACATAAAGCCAAAGAGCATAAAGCCAGAGCGGATTCCCCTATTCGTATGGTCAGTAGCCATCACAGCCCTACTACTCCTACTATCACTACCAGTACTAGCAGGAGCAATCACAATATTATTGACTGATCGAAACCTAAATACATCCTTCTTCGACCCAGCAGGAGGGGGAGACCCCATCCTCTACCAACACCTATTCTGATTCTTTGGACACCCAGAAGTGTATATTCTCATTCTACCTGGATTTGGTATAATCTCACACATCATTTGCCATGAAAGAGGGAAAAAGGAAGCATTTGGAAACCTCGGAATAATCTTTGCCATAATAGCAATCGGCCTGCTAGGATTTGTAGTATGAGCACATCACATATTCACAGTGGGGATAGACGTTGATACACGAGCCTACTTCACATCAGCAACAATAATCATTGCAGTACCGACAGGAATCAAAATCTTTAGATGACTTGCAACCATATACGGAACCCGAATAACATATAGAGCAGCATGCTTATGGGCCCTAGGATTTGTATTCCTATTTACCATGGGAGGCCTAACGGGAGTAGTACTAGCAAATTCATCAATCGATATCGTACTACACGACACCTATTATGTAGTAGCCCACTTCCACTACGTACTATCCATAGGAGCAGTATTCGCCATCATAGGAGGGTTCGTCCAATGATTCCCACTATTCACAGGGCTTACCATAAACCCCAAATGACTAAAAGCCCAATTCGCCGTAATATTTGTAGGAGTAAACATGACATTCTTCCCGCAACACTTCCTGGGACTAGCAGGAATACCACGACGATACTCAGACTACCCAGACGCCTACACAACATGAAACATCATCTCATCCATAGGATCAACAATCTCATTCGTAAGAGTAATAATATTCCTATTCATCATATGAGAAAGAATTACATCAAACCGACAAATCCTGTTCCCTACACACACAAGAAATTCAGTAGAATGACTACAAAAGTTCCCACCAGCAGAACACAGTTACTCAGAACTACCAACTATTTCAACAACACATAATTAAAATCTAACGTGGCAGATAAGTGCGGTGGATTTAAGCTCCATGAATAAAGTTTTTAACTTTCATTAGAACCAAAATGACAACATGACTAAACCTAAGACTTCAAGACAGAGCATCACCAATTATAGAACAACTAATCTTCTTCCACGACCATGCTCTAATAATCATACTAATAATCATCACCACAGTTATGTATACAATAACCAGAATCATTCAAAATAAACAAACCAGCCGATTCATCCTAGAGGGCCAAATAATTGAAACCCTCTGAACCATCGCTCCAGCAATCATCTTGGTATTCATTGCAATACCATCTCTCCGTCTACTCTACCTAATAGATGAAGTACACAACCCAGCACTAACACTAAAAGCAGTAGGACACCAATGATATTGAAGCTATGAATACTCAGACTTCACAAAACTAGAATTTGACTCATACATAACGCAAGAACAACAAGCAGACACATTCCGTCTACTAGACACAGACAACCGAATCGTACTACCAATAAACTCACCAACACGAATAATCGTTACAGCAGCAGACGTACTGCACTCATGAACAGTACCAAGACTAGGAGTGAAAACAGATGCCACCCCAGGACGACTAAATCAAGTAAGATTCTCAATCAACCGACCTGGAATTCTATACGGGCAATGCTCAGAAATCTGTGGAGCAAACCACAGATTCATACCGATTACAATCGAAAGAGTAACCACAAACAAATTCATTAATTGAATCTCAAAGATAAGAGAATCATCAGATGACTGAAAGCAAGTAATGGTCTCTTAAACCAGTATATGGTATACTAGCAAGTACCTCTGATGAAGAAGGGTTAGTTAAAATAAAATAACATCAGAATGTCAAACTGAAATAATCGGAAAGATACCCTTCTATACCTCAAATAATACCCATAGAATGAATAATCCTATACACCGCATTCCTAACATCATTCGTACTATTCAACATCATAAACTACTTCAATCAGCCGCCCAAAGCCAAAACAACAGACAAGACAACTATCAATACCGACAAAGTAAACTGAAAATGATAAGAAACCTATTCTCAATTTTCGACCCAACAACAGAAATCAACAACTTACCATTAAATTGAACAAGAACAATCATCGGACTTATACTAATCCCAACAAGAATGTGACTAATTCCATCCCGCAACAGCATAACAATAAGAATCCTAATGAATAAATTACACCAGGAAATAAAAACAATCTCAAGAAAAAGAAACATTAACAAAGGAAACACATTCATCCTAACGTCACTATTCCTCATAATCCTAATAAACAACTTCCTGGGACTATTCCCATACATCTTTACCAGAACAAGCCACCTAACCCTCACGCTTACCCTGGCCCTACCCCTATGAGTAAGATTTATATTATTTGGATGAATCAAAAACACAAACCATATATTTGAGCACCTAGTACCCCAAGGAACACCCACCATACTAATACCATTCATGGTAATCATCGAAACAATCAGAAACCTGATCCGGCCAGGAACACTGGCAGTACGACTAACCGCAAACATAATTGCAGGACACCTACTATTAACACTACTGGGAAATAACGGACCATCAATAAGACACACAATACTATCAATCCTAATTACAGCCCAAATCCTATTACTAATTCTAGAAGCAGCCGTAGCAATCATCCAATCATATGTATTCGCAATCCTTAGAACCCTATACTCTAGAGAAGTCAATTAATGTCAACACACGAAAATCACCCATTCCACATGGTAAACAAAAGACCATGGCCCCTCACAGGAGCCATTGGAGCAATAGTAACACTAATAGGGCTAATTAAATGATTTCACCAATACGACAACCGCCTACTAGGGGTAGGAACAGTCATCACCATTATGACCATAATCCAATGATGACGAGACATTACACGTGAAGGAACCTACCAAGGAATACACACAAAAATAGTCACAAAAGGCCTACGATGAGGTATAATCCTATTTATCGTCTCAGAAATCCTCTTCTTCGTATCATTCTTCTGAGCATTTTTCCACAGAAGCCTATCACCAACAATCGAAATAGGATCAACCTGACCACCAACAGGAATCCAACCATTCAACCCCCTACAAGTACCACTACTAAACACAGCAATCCTACTCGCATCTGGTGTAACAGTGACATGAGCACATCACAGCCTATTAGAAAATAATGCCAGCCAAGCAACACAAGGATTATTCTTCACCGTATTACTAGGAATCTACTTCACCGCACTACAGGCATATGAATACATCGAAGCACCATTCACAATTGCAGATTCCGCATATGGATCAACATTCTTTATAGCAACAGGATTCCACGGGTTACACGTAATTATCGGAACAACCTTCCTAACAACATGCCTTCTACGGCAAATAACACTACACTTCTCATCAAACCACCACTTCGGGTTCGAAGCAGCAGCATGATACTGACACTTCGTAGATGTGGTCTGACTATTCCTATACATCTCAATCTACTGATGAGGTAGCTAGTCAATTTATCTAATATAACAAGAGTATACTTGACTTCCAATCAAGAAGTTTGCGAAAGCAAGATAAATAATAATAATAATCACAGCAGCAGCAATATTAACAATAACCCTATCAACAGCCATCATAGTGCTAACAACACTAATCTCAAAAAAGAGAAATGAAGACCGAGAAAAAAGATCACCATTCGAATGCGGATTCGACCCCAAAAACTCTGCACGACTACCCTTCTCATCACGATTCTTCCTAATCGCCGTCATCTTCATAATCTTTGATGTAGAAATCGCCCTATTACTACCAATACCAGTCACCATAATAACATCAAACATAAAATCATGAATAACAGTAAGAATTATATTCCTACTAATCCTAATTATCGGCTTATACCACGAATGGAACCAAGGATCACTCGAATGAAGAGAATAACCAAGGGACTATAGTTAACAATAACATTTGAGTTGCATTCAAAAAGTACTACAAATAGTAGTTAGCCTCAAACAAAGTGAAGAAGCAAATATTGCAATCAGCTTCGACCTGACCTTAGATAAGAAATTATCCTCACTTTAACCTAACACCTTAACTGAAACCAAAAAGAGGTATATTATTGTTAATAATAAAAATGAATAAATAATTCCAGTTAAAGAAGTGAACAAAAAGTGAATGCTGCTAACTTATCACTATAGCGGTTAAAGTCCGTTTACACTTCTACATTTATGTAGTTTAGAAAAACATTACACTTTCACTGTAAAGACAAAGAAAAACTTTTATAAATACATACACTTAAAGGCAAATAATACCTCATTGACATCTTCAGTGTCACGCTCTAAATTAAATAAGCTATCCAAGTAATAAACAAGAACAAACAACAAAATAACAATTCACATAACAAAAAACCCTAAAAAAATCCTCAAACCATTATACTGAAACCACTGATTGACCTTGCTAAAATTAAAAGAGGCCCAATAAATACCCTGACCACCAAAATACTCCATTCACCCAAAATCAAAAACCCTCACTGACCTGTAACCAACTTCCAACGGCCAAAAAGAAACACCGTAAGTAGACAAAAATGGCATAAACCACATAGAACCAGAAAAAAAAGAAGAACCATACCAACCCATAGAAAATAAACCATCACCAAAAGCAAACCCGGCCAACCCATAACCAAGTCAACCACCAACAATAACCACAAACAAAGTAAGAAACCTTAAATAATAAGGTAAACAAACAACGGAAGGAGTAGGGCAAATCAATCACATAAGGAAGCTACCACCAAAAATAGACATTACCAACAAGCCAACCATGCCAAAAACCATATTATAATTAGTCTCATCCATAGAATAAGAAGAAACAAAATTAAAATCACCACACATAGCATAATAAAACAAACGAAAAGAATAACAAACTGTCAAGCCCGTAGACAAAAACAACAAGAAAAAACTAAACATATTAACATATCCCATAGAAAACATTTCTAAAATAAAATCCTTGGAATAAAACCCGGCCAAAAACGGAATCCCACAAAGAGCAAAATTAGAAACCATCAATCTAGAGGACGTGAAAGGCATACAAATGGACAGACCACCCATGAATCGAATATCCTGAGAGTCACCCAAAGAATGAATAACACCCCCAGCACATATGAACAATAACGCCCTAAACAAAGCATGAGTTAACAAATGAAAAAAAGCCAAACCCGGCAATCCAATAGAAATAGTCATAATCATAAGACCCAATTGTCTCAAAGTAGACAAAGCAATGATCCTCCTCAAATCATACTCAAAATTAGCACCAAGGCCGGCCATAAACATAGTCAAACCAGAAACCAACAACAAAAAGCTACTAAGCCACAAACTAAAAGAAGGACTAAAACGAATCAACAAATAAACACCCGCAGTGACCAGAGTAGAAGAATGAACCAAAGCAGAAACAGGGGTAGGAGCAGCCATAGCCGCAGGCAATCAAGAAGAAAAGGGAATCTGAGCACTCCTAGTCATAGCAGCCAAAACAACAAGAAAAGAAATCAACTCCATCTCAACGGAACCCGCCAAATAATCTAAGTAATAAACAAAACTCCAACTACCAAAATTAATCATCCAAGCAATAACCATCAACAAAGCAACATCACCAATACGATTTGACAAAACAGTCAACATACCAGCACCATAAGACCTAACATTCTGATAATAAATAACCAACAAATAAGAAACCAAACCCAGACCATCCCATCCCAACAAAATACTAATAATATTAGGACTAATAATCAAAAACATCATAGAAACAACAAATATTAAAACCAACGAGATAAAACGAAAGATATTCAAATCACCAAACATATAATCATCACTATAAAGAATAACCAAAGAGGAAATAATAAAAACAAAACCTATGAACAATAGAGACATCCAGTCAAACAAGAAAGTCATAACAACAGAACCTCTATTCAACGTAACAATATTCCAATCAATAAAGAAAACAAGATCACTCATAATGAAATAAACACCACAAAAACAACAAGACCACCCTAACATAAACAAAAAAACAAATCTAACAAAACAAATAGACATAAATCTAAAACAAAATAATCATATCATCGGCACCACAAACCAATATTTTACTTAAACTATTTAGATCCTAAACACAAAAGACAGCAACATCAACCCTCAAAACAATAATATTTAACGGAAACCAATGCAAAAACAACAATAAAAACTCACGAACATAACCCAGAGAACAAGTATAAAGACCAGAATAAACCGAACCATGCTGACTATAAGAATATAAGTACAACGTATAAGCCGCACTAAAAAAGGACAACAAGACCAACACAAACATAAGAGACCAAGACCAAGAGACCAAGCTACTCAACAGACCAATCTCACCAAGAAGATTAAGAGAAGGAGGAGCCGCCATATTACAAGCACTTAACAAAAATCATCACATAGCCATTCTAGGTATCAAGTTAATCAAACCCCTATTAACCAAAAGACTCCGACTACCAAAACGCTCATAAGAAATATTAGACAAGCAAAAAAGACCGGAAGAACATAAACCATGAGCAATCATCAGAACATAAGATCTACAGACACCCCAATAACCAAAAGTCATAAGACCCCCAATAACCATGCCCATATGAGCTACAGAAGAGTAAGCAATCAACGACTTCAAATCAGTCTGCCGCAAACAGAACAATCTAACAAAGAATCCGCCCACCAAACTCAAAGAAATCCAAACAAATCTGAATGCAAAGCCAAACCTAAACAACAAAGGAAAGACACGAACAAGACCATAACCGCCTAACTTCAACAAAACGCCGGCCAAAATCATAGAACCAGAAACAGGAGCCTCAACATGAGCCCTAGGAAGCCACAAATGAACTATAAATATTGGCATCCTAACCAAGAAAGCAAAAATTATACAAACATAAAACAAAACGCCAGAAGAGAAGCCCTCCCCATACAACAAAAACAAGCACAAAGAGCACAAATAATTATAAATAAACAAAATACCAACCAACAAAGGAAGAGACGCCAATAAAGTATAAAATAACAAGTAAATACCAGCCTGAACCCGCTCAGGTTGATAGCCCCAACCCAAAATCAAAAACAAAGTAGGAATCAATCTACTCTCAAAAAAAACGTAAAAAGAAAGTAAACTAACTCTACTAAATGTACAATACAATATAGAAACAAGGAAAATAATGACAAACAAAAAAAAACCAGGGAAATAATAAAAACGAAAGACAGACTCTCTGGCCAAGACCATAAGAACGCAAATCCACAAACTCAAAAAAATAAGCCCATAAGAAATTAAATCACAACCAAAAAAATAACCCAAGCTTCCCCAACAAAAAAAGTAAGGAAAAGAAAAAAAGAAAAAGAAAGAAACAAAAAACAACAAAGAACAAACCAACCACCAAGACCCAGGAAAGAAACACAAAGGGATCAAAAAAACCAAGAAACAAAGAAACCTTAACACTGAAGAACACTATAAGACTGAAAATAATCATTACCATGACTACGTACCATAGAAACCAAAATAGACAAACCTAAAGAACCCTCACAAACAGAGAAAACCAAAAAGTAAACAACAAAGAACAGTCCATAACTAAAGCTACACAAATAAAAATAAACAGAGAAATAGAGAACCAAAGCAATAAACTCCAATCTTAACAAAGTAACCAACAAATGCCTGCGGCTAGAACAAAAGACCCAAACACCGCAAAGGTAAATAATAAAAAAATACATCCACATCGACATTAAATAAAGGAAGTTTTAATAATTTAATAAAAATATTGGTCTTGTAAACCAAAAATAAGCAGTAACCTTTTAAAACTTCAGAGGAAAGGCCACACAACACCATTTCATTAATCCCCAAAATTAACATTTTCAATAAAATACCCCCTGACATAACAAAAGCACTTATATCAGCAAGAATAATAACAAGAATAACATTCACACAGATAAAGCACCCACTAGCAATAGGAATAATACTACTCGCTCAAACAATACTAGTATGCCTAATAAGAGGAATAATATACAAGAGATTCTGATTCTCATACATTCTATTCATAATCATAGTAGGAGGAATACTAGTTCTATTCATATACATAACAAGACTAGCCTCGAACGAAATATTCTCACCATCAAATAAAGCAATTGCAGCTGTAGCAACAATGACCCCAATCATAATATACCTAATACCATCAACGATTAACAACAAAGAAATAAATGTACACGAAACAATAATAGAGAGAGAAATCACAACAACGACAACCATTATATACAACCAGATCATAGGAACAATAACAATCCTGCTAGTAATATACATACTACTAACCCTAATCGTAGTAGTAAACATCATTAACGTATCCAAGGGACCACTACGACACTCAAACTAATGAACAAACCCATACGAAATAAACACCCACTAATCAAAATTGCAAGAAACGCGCTAGTAGACCTACCAACACCATCCACAATTAGAGGATGATGAAACTTCGGATCACTACTAGGAATTTGTCTAGTAATACAAATCATCACAGGACTATTTCTAGCTATACACTACTGCCCAAATATCGAATATGCATTCAATAGAGTAAGCCACATTTGCCGAGACGTAAACCACGGTTGACTCCTACGAACCCTCCACGCAAATGGAGCCTCATTATTCTTCGTATGCATCTACATACACACCGGACGAAATATATATTACGGATCATACAAATTCATACACACATGATCAGTAGGTGTCCTAATCCTGTTCCTAACCATAGCAACCGCATTCCTAGGATACGTACTACCATGAGGGCAAATATCATTCTGAGGAGCCACAGTAATTACCAACCTACTATCAGCTATCCCATACGTAGGGAAGGAAGTAGTACAATGAGTATGAGGTGGATTTGCAGTAGACAACGCAACACTAACCCGATTCTTCGCACTACATTTCCTAATACCATTCGTAATCGCAGCAATAGTAATAATTCACCTACTGTTCCTACACCAAACAGGATCAAATAATCCGCTAGGACTAAACAAAAATACAGACAAAATTCCATTCCACCCGTACTTCACAGTAAAAGACATCCTAGGATTCGCAATCACCATTATACTACTAACAATACTAACCCTAAAGGAACCATACATATTAAGAGACCCAGACAACTTCACGCCGGCCAACCCGATGGTAACACCCGTTCATATCCAACCAGAATGATACTTCCTATTTGCATATGCAATCCTACGATCAATTCCCAATAAGCTAGGAGGAGTAATTGCCCTTGCAATATCAATTGCAATCCTATTCATCATACCAACAACCAAATCAAAGTTCCGAGGGATACAATTCTACCCGATTAACCAAGTACTATTCTGAACTATAACAAATACAGTCGTCCTACTGACATGAATCGGGGCACGCCCCGTAGAAGATCCATACATCCTAACAGGACAAATCCTAACAATCCTATACTTCATATACTACCTAATAAATCCAACAACATTAACCATATGAGATAAGATAACAAACTAAAGTTAAAAAGCCAAGAATCGCCTGATGCCTTGAAAGCACCATGAAAGAAGTTTAAATCTTCTATTAACTTCACGTACCTAAATTAATACACTATAACAAACAGAAAACAAAGCACCTAAATCCGACAAAAAACAAGAGATAATTCAACGAAAGAGGTAAAAATCTCCTTCAAGCTAAATACATCAACCTATCATAACGGAACCGGGGCAAAGTGCCCCGAACCCAAACAAACAAAAAAGAAACAAAGACCACCCTAACATAAAAAAAGAAAGAATAAAGATCACTACCCAAAAAAATGATACAAAACAATAATCTCATAAAAAGAATACTAGCATACTCGGCCAAAAAAATTAGAGCAAAGCCGCCACCGCCATACTCAACATTAAAACCAGAAACAAGCTCAGACTCCCCTTCAGCAAAATCGAAGGGAGTACGATTTGTCTCAGCCAGACAAGAAATAAATCAAACAAAAGACAAAGGAAGAGAAAAAAAAATCAACCATAAATAAACCTGAAAATAATAAAAATAAGTCAAATCATATCTAAACACCAAAACGACAAAAGAAAGTAAAATAAAAGCCAATCTAACCTCATAAGAAATAGTTTGAGCCAAGGCACGAAGACCACCCAACAAGGAATAACTAGAATTAGAAGACCAACCAGCAATTATAACTGTATAAACACCAAGACTGGTACAAGCCAAGAAAAAAAGCAAACCTAACTCAAAAGAAAAAAAACCGCTTAAGTAAGGAACCAACAACCAAACCAATAAAGAAAGGAAAAACCCAAAAACAGGAGAAAAATAATAAACCAAGTAATTAGAAACTAAAGGGAAATACTGCTCCCTGGAAAATAACTTAATAGCATCACTAAAAGGCTGAAAAATACCGACAAATCCAACCCTATTAGGACCCCTACGAATGTGAATATAACCCAAAACCTTACGCTCCAACAAAGTAAGGAAAGCCACCCCCACCATAACAAAAATCATTAACAACAAAAAAACAATAACAAGAAAAAACAAACTCAGCATCCCATACTACCTGTAAGTAAAACTTACATTAAAAGATTCTAAATCCAACGCACTTATCTGCCAAAATAGCCACATTAACAATAACCCAATAACAACAAAATTATTCCAAATACCCGGTCCTCTCGTACTAAGGCATAAAATTCATTATAGATAGAAACCAACCTGGCTCACGCCGGTTTGAACTCAGATCATGTAAGATTTTAAAGGTCGAACAGACCCAATCAATTCAGCTCCTACACCAAAAATTAACCTTAATCCAACATCGAGGTCGCAAACCCCCCCGCCAATAAGAACTCTCAGGGAAGATAACGCTGTTATCCCTAAGGTAATTTAATCTTACAATCAAAATAAATGGATCAAAACACATATACATCAATATACTACACAAAAAGAGGAGTTAAATAAATTCCTCCCATCACCCCAACAAAACAAGAGACACGTAAAAATTATAAACAAACAACAAGAAATACGCAATCAAATGTTAAACTCTATAGGGTCTTCTCGTCCCATAAAAACATCTAAGAATTTTAACTTAAACTCAAAATTCAACAAAAAATTCATACCTAAGACAGCCCATGTCTCGTCAAGCCATTCATACCAGATCACAATTAAAGAACTAATGACTATGCTACCTTTGCACGGTCAAAATACCGCGGCCCTTCAACTCAAAATACGTCAGCGGGCAGGCCATACTTCAGAAACTAACAAGAAAAGATGTTTTTGTTAAACAGGCGGACATAAAAAATTTGCCTAATTCCTTAAAAGAAATTAACACCAAAAAACACCATAAAAATAAAATTTACTAATTCCATAATAATTACCAACCAAAACAAAATAAAGAAAACATTCCAATAAATAGACTAAACCACAAATAAATAAAAAAAAGAAGAAATAAAATTTTAACATAATCAAATTGAAAATCACCATAAAATCCACAAAACTAAATAACAGAACACAAAGTTATAATAATAAAATAAGGAGCTAATCCCCCTCAATCTTAACATCAAATAAAAAGCAATAAACCAACAATAAACTTTAAACAAAATGCATGAATTAAATTCATTTCTTGGAAAACCAGAAACCAACAAAGACGAATAGCATATCACTACCAACAACCCATCAGCGATGATGATGAAACACCAACCACCATAAGCCATTAACTCCTTTAAAATCGGGAAACAAAAATAAATAATAAAATTCAATGAACCCTGATACACAAGGTACAACAAACAAAATCAACTTCCACAAAAAGATCAACAACCCCTCACAGTACAAGTAAACTATCGCAACAAGAATTAAATCAAAAATATACAACAACAAAATGATACTTCAATTAACACAAACAAACAAAACACAACAAAAAGCAAGAGAATAAACTAAAATCAGACCATGCCGAATCGCACGGCAAAATAATTCAGCGTAAATGAAAACTCAACTATCAGAAATGATCTGAATCATTCCAGCCACACCTTCCGGTACAGCCACTTTGTTACGACTTATCTCATCAAAAACTTAAATGAGAGCGACGGGCGATGTGTACATATCCTAGAACCAACTATCATGAAAACAATCTACAAAACATTACAACCAAATCCAATTTCATGCCAATATTCAAACAAACAATCCAAACAACACATAACACTGTAATCCATCATTACACTTAGAAAAAGCTGCACCTTGACCTGCAATAAATCAAATTAAAGAAACCAGAAAATTCACAACACTCTAAAAAGATAATCAATAAACGGCGGTATACAAACCAAAATTAATCCTAAGTAAGGTCCAACGCGGACTATCGATAACGAGACAGATTCCTCTGAACGGAGTAGGATACCGCCAAATTCTTTAAGTTTCAAGAACACAACTAATACTACTCAGGTAAAAACATTAACACTCAAAATAATAGGGTATCTAATCCTAGTCTACAAACAAGAGTTTCGCAGCCTTCAAACAAACAACAAACACTAACAAAAATAAAGATTTCACCCAAAACAACCAAACATCAAAAATCAAAAAATTACCCATAAAACTACCAAACCAAACAAATTCAAATGCCCCCAAGGTATAACCGCGGCTGCTGGCACAAAATTTAACCGAAACTAAAATGCATTGCTGGATAAAGGCAGGCCCAATTAACCAATAACAACTAATGAAAATAACACGTCACCGTCAAAGCTCCTCAACCCATCTAGAGAAAAAGGAAGCAAACACGCAAAAACTTACATATAGAGCAAGCAAATACTGAACAACTGAGCAAGAATAAAACTCCTCCTGGGGTAAGTTGGACCCATCAACGGTACAAAAACAGACGATACTATACAAAATACACATCAAGGAAAGTACAAAGCACAA